TTCGTATCTTAATGCATGTATTTAATTTATTCGGAGCTATTAGAGCGGGATCCACTTTTTGGGGAATATGAGTCGAAGCAATAACAAGAATCTTTCCAGTGGAACATCTTTCACTGGAGAGATAGTTCTCTAATAGACCGAGGGATAAGTAATTCGACTCATTCACATGCAGATCATGAATGTTTGGAATCCATATTATGCAAGGAGACATTGCTTTTGCTAATTCGAATTGAAGGGTGATCTCAAATCGGTCTATTTTCGGCGTCATATACATAGTTATCACATTCGTCATAGTTAGCAGCTCCGTATCAATATCAAGGTCATCATCACTATCATCAATATCGTCACTATCATCAATATCAATATCGTCACTATCATCAATATCGATATCATCAATAAGATAACCTTTAGGCTTGTCGTCCAGGAACTTGTTCGGAAATACCGTAATGAAAGGAACATAGGAGTTTGTCGCTAGGTATTTGACCAAACAGGATCGTCCAGTTCCTATAGAACCTATCACTAAAATACCTCTAGAAGGGGATAGGGCTAAGCGGAGCGAAAAGGGTTTTCCATGAGGAGATGGGGAATGAAAACTATTAGCCCCACACGAGGTTTGTGAATAAGTGATTGTCTGATAATGAGCAAGGAATATCCGTCTTTCTGCTAAACAGGATCTATTGAACTCATAATTCATTAGATCCTTTTGATGAATGTCAACTAAGTATCGTAAGGAAATTGATCCCGGTTGTTCAATCATTTGATAACCAGAGTCATTCTTTGATAAATGATCACTATGAGTCAGACTCAATAGAATTTGATCAATCCCTTTTTCTGTCGTTAAGGTGGAGAACTGAACCAAGAATTCTCTTTCTTCATCATCAATCGAATCACTGTTCGCGACCCAGAATTCTATTTTCTCATCAATCCAATCACCGTTCACGTTTTTTATTTTTCTTATCAATGAATAGATCTCTTTACTTGTACGACTTAGATGTCTCGTATTTCTCGAAAAAATGATTCGATTGATGGGATTTGGTATGATACTTACAAGATCGATGAGATTGATCTTCCAATATTTATTCTTAGAACGTATTGATTTGACCCCATAAGCGGGACCACCACCCAATAGCATGTTGCCACCAGAAGCAGAACCCCGTATTTCTTCCAGAGAATCTCCTAATTGTTCCAGAACAACTAGAAAGAGATTCTTTAACCAGAAAGAATTCAGTTCAGATGTAGGATACCTATCCAGAAGTTTTCGAAATTCCATCATACATGATGGAATCATCAAAGATTTGATCTTTTCTAACTCTGTCTGTAACTCACTAGAGGCTCGGGAAACAAAGAGAAGATGTATACGAACGAGATATCCAGCAACAAGAAGAAGGAAAAAGATTGAATAGAGGAACTCCCGAGCATTTGTTGATCTCAGATGTGCCCATATCAATGGAACGGGTGACTCATTATTTCGATGAATCATTTCTTCGGGCAGAAGAAGATTCTGTAAACATTGACTCGAAATCTCACTTATCAGAGTCCATTGTGGAAGAATCTTCTGAGGAATTGGCCGTGATATATCTGATCCGTGCATCATATCATGAAAAATGGATACAAATTTTTGACTGCTACTTAGTATCGGCAATGGGTCTGAAAGAGTATCTAAAAGGGTGAAATTGAGATATTTGCACCCTGTCGAAGTAAGGAACCATGGCATATATGTTTGGAACAGATTCCATTTTGAGAGATTTGAAAAAGCACTATCTCGTTGAAAGGTTCTATACATCTGCCCTTTCTCAACGCATTTCTTTAGACAAAGACTCCGTTTTTTCCTCTTTCCGGATGGTAAATACTTCTCAGAACATGGAGTGTGAATCAAACCCATGTTTGAATTGAAACTGAGATACTGATGCAAGTTATTCCCTTCTGAATCAGATAGATTCATATCTGAAAGAGGCTGACAAGAAGTTCTTTCCAAATTGACTATTTGTTCCTCTGTTAGAGGTGTTGCAGAAATGTCTGCGATCGAGTAAATAGCTCTACGAACGAATGGATCGGATCGAATTTGAAAATGTAATTGTAATAAAGATTTGTACAATTTGTACAAGTTATACGTTTCATCACCACTTTGTGGGAAATCATTAGGTATGAAGATGTCAGATACCTGTGACTCCATTGGTGAAATAGTCTCTCTCTCCAAAAAAAGATATTTTTTTTTACCGACGCACAAAGAAAAGATTTTGTTGCGAATGGACAAGATATTGAGGAATTGTCCATATGTAAGATCATAATTATTGATACGGGTCTTTTCCACATCAAAAGGGAATCCTTTGTTACAATAGAACCAGAAGTGATGTGGATCATTCAAGAATCGAAGTCGATTTGCTTTATAAAAAGAAGATATCAATGAACTTCTATGAAATGGTTTCACGGGATTCAGCCAATTGTCTCGATCGTGGGATCTCATTGAGAAATAGGAATCCGTGTTATCAAAGGATTTCCTGCGATTCTTTCTAGTATGCAATGAGTCAATCATCCGCTTTGGTATCTTTTTGAACAAAAATGGTAATACTGTTCCTCCATTGATCAAGAATTTCGGTCTTTGGGAAGTATCATGATCATCCAATAAGAAGGGTTTCAATTTCTTCAAATGAACGATTTGAACACCTATGGATTCTAACAACTGATTGCAGAGTTGATCATTCGGACCTTTCAATTCATAGATGTGGATCTCGGACCTATGAATGGGGATATTCCCGATACTCACAAAGAAAAAGGGAAGTAACTTGGACAAAAAGGGAAGTGACTTGGACAAAAAGAGAAGTGACTTGGACAAAAAGAAACGAAGTGTCTTAGACAAATCTTCTTTGTCGATAGCCTCGGACCAATCAATCGAATATTGATTAATACGTAATCGATCGAACACTACTTGAAAAGGATTCTTCTGTTCAGAAACGAAATGTTCCTGGAAATTCTTGCTCCCATTGGACCATTTGTATCTATATGCATCAGGATCCCGATTCATGGATCTCTCAGTTCGAGAAATAAGAGGATCAAACCATTTCTTCTGACTCTTTTTCAAATTTGATAAATGTTGGTTGATCGTATATTTCATTATAGTTATATGATTCAGAGTATCATTTCCTATTTGATCCCTTTGAATTCCATATTCGAAGTTACGATCGGATCTATTCATTAAAAAGAATCGATTCGATACATTTCTTATGTACCCATAGGTGCTATATTGGATTTGAATCAGATTTCGGATCAATCTATATCGATTGACTGCCTCCATTATGTTGTTGCTAGCAAATACCGCTGTTTTGGGATCTTCAAAATCATTCCCGCAGTAGATCCGGACCGATTTTTTTCTGATCCTTCGAGAAAAAGATTCATTCTCCTCATAAAAAAGAGGAGGTAGAACCAATAAGGATTTCTTTTTCGATTCATCTCTGGAGTTGAATACCTCATTCAATAATTTTTTTTGATCCAACCCGTAGGAATCAATAGAAAAGGCAAATCCCCTATGATACACCAGATCCGGCTCGGTTATTGATAGAGTGAATAGATCCGCCATTTCTGGGAATCTCTCTTCTGATTCAAAAAAATCGTGGCGTAACGCGTATCCCCCTTTGTTCCGGTCATGGAATAGATGAAAGAAATCAAAAAATGGATTTTTGTTCAAGAATGAAATCTTATTGGAACTGTCCATATCCGGTTCATCCTTTGGAACCAGATCCGGGATGTGATATGGTTCCGAAGGATGAATTGAGACGGTATTTTGTAAATACGTAATTATCTTGAATATATCAACCATTTCTTTATTTTCCGCTCGCCTGGAAGGGACAAAAGAAACATCTTGTTTTTTCTTCAACAATTTCTGATCTCTAATGGACCTCTCAGTAGGATTCGAACCCAGATGAAGTTCTGACCATCTGTCAGAGAAAAAAGAACGAATTGATCTTGTAGGATTCCCAAGAAATCGAAGAATTTCTTCCGGAAGCAGATGATTATTCATCCGCTTCTCAGGTTCCGTGAATAGCCAGGACATGGAGGAAGATCCAAAAAGGCATTTCGGGAATCGATCTGATTCTATCTCTGTTCGTTCCATTTGAAGAAAGGAAGGATCCCAAAGAATCGATCTCTCTTTTAGTTGCTGAATCTCTGTTTGATCGATCAATGTGTGATATTCTGAATCCTCATTTCTAACGGAATCGAAATGATCTCTGGATTGATCAGAAGAAGATCCTTTCCATTGGCTAGAATCCGTTACTTGAACGAAAATAGATCTTGTGGAATCATATTGAATATTTGACAATACATTCCGTACCTTGCTAAAAAACCGATCCTTGTTTACCAACCACACATTGTCTAACCAAATCCAATTCTCTCTCGAGACGTTCCTCAAAAAATCCGATTCGTGCTGATTCTTCCCCCAACTAACGAAGAGATCTTGGCGGAATTGCCACATATGAAATTGAGCACAATTTTTCAAAGAAATACCCCACTTGTTTCTCGAGAAGAGATGGGAAACATGCTCAATATCATTGGATTGCATAGTTGCCCCAGCTCCTTGTTGTTTGAAGAAACTCTCCCCCTCAATTGGTCTTTTTTCACGAAAAGCAGACATGAGATAAGAAATCAAGTCTTTCCCTAAGATTTCGAATAGCTGTCCCGAATTCAAGTTGATTATGTTTCGTTTCTTCCTCGGAGAAAGACGATCAAACAATTCCCAATCATGGTCCTTGCGGATCGGATCATCCGTATAGGATAAAAAATGAAACTCCAGATATTTGCTATCTTTCTCTTTGAATGAGATCTCAATTCCAGCTACGGTTTCATTAGATATCTGACAACTAGAATCCCTCTTTTTTCCGATCCGGTTCCTCCACCACCGCGAACCCCGGTTAGATTCAGGCATGATACACTTTTTCTTTATTGGGAGAAAAAAAGTACTCTCTTGCGGACCCATGAAACAACTCTCAGAAATCTTTTTCCCTTTT